TATCTGAGCAATTCTTCCTGTTGCTTTTACAGAACTTCCCTCTTGTATCATCAAACCATCACCCATTAATACAACGCCAACATTATTTGATTCCAAATTCAGAGCAATGCCTATTGTACCCTCTTCAAATTCTATTAATTCCCCTGCCATTACTTCATCAAGACCATGAATACGAGCAATGCCGTCGCCCACTTGAAGTACGGTACCGGTATTCACAATCTTTACTTCTCTATTATATTGTTCAATACGTTCGCGGATAATATTACTAATTTCATCAGCTCGAAGGGTTCCCATTCGTATCTCTTTTTTATTTTTCGGAAGGAAAGGAAAAAAAACACCTAAACTTTAAACTAGATTAAAAAGGCTAATCAGTTATTTCTTCCACGGACCCGAGGATACCAATATTAGCACTGATGGTACGAAAATGTAATTCGCTATTCAAACAACTATTCAGAGTTCCTAGAGCTCTTTGTAAAGCTTGTTGGAAAACTTGCTGTCGTACCTGATTAACCGCTCTTTGTTGTTCAAAAAAAAGAGTTTCATTTTTGTAATTTTTTAATTGTTCCAAACTATCGCAAGTAGCATTAATCAAATTTATTTTCTCTCTTTCTATCTCAGAGTATCCATTCAGTCTATACTCATCTGCTTCCATTTCCACTTTACGTAATCGAGCCCGCGCTCTTTCGAGCTGTTCAGCGGCCCCTCTACGTAATTCTTCTGAATTTCGAATAGTACTCAAGATCCTTTGTTTTCGCTTATCTAATAAATCATTTAATGAAAGTAGATTATCTTTACATTCATTTCACAACTCTCATATCTCTTCCCGAACCAAACATGAATCTTTTGATTCATTTGGCTCTCACGCTCAATTGTTTCTTTCCTTTGATAGACATTCCCATATCTTTGAATGGAATGAACCTATCCTCTCTTGAGCCTATCCTCTTTCAAAGATATCGAAACTGATCTAACATCAGAATATTAGGATAGTAGGACTCTTCAGACCAGACAAAAAATAAAAAATTGTCAGCAAAGTTGTTTCTTTATTTGTTTTTTATTCACAAACTCTTTTTTTCATCCAAAAAATTAAAAAAATTTATCTTTTTTATACAATATATAGGTCGTCGATTTGGCAGTGGATAAAAAAAGGGGTGGGGCAATATACCCATCTTTCCTATACCTGTAAATGGTTCAAATAAATTTATCCATATGAGTGTTATACATCGGAGAAATTCCCAATTATTTATTTTTTTTTATCATTTTTTTTATTTTTTTATTTGCGGTATTTCGGTACTAATGTAGCGGTAGAAAGAGTACCACGGTATGCTGTGCCTGGACTTCAAACAATTTATCTTTAACCATGTAAAAGACCTCAACATTATTGGTTGATAGAGAATCAAAGTTCATTTACCAATTAGTCACGAAATGCTATGGTTCTTAGATATGATTTCTGAATAAAATCCAATTACGAAGTAATTCGTCGAGATTGTGCACCCTTTTTCCTATTTACGCAAATAAAAAAAAAGAATACATAAATATAAAGAAAGTGCAGCCGGCGAAATCCAACCTATTCTTGAAATACACAACTCGCACACACTCCCTTTCCAAAAAAAATCAATATACCCAGCACAACGCTTAGATTTATTGGATTTGTTGCTAAAATATCGGTATTAAACTCGAAACTCCCAGCGGATGGCCAGTGCCCCACGGAAACAAAGGAATCGGTTATATTTTTCATATGCTCTCCTCTTATAGATAGGACTAACAAAGAACAGAGTTCTTTTTGTATCACTCCACTCGCCTCCCCCATTTTTTTTATCGATTTTTTTGTTCCATTTCTTATTTTTAATGGAATTTTACTAAACTAAGAACGAAAGGGAAGAAAGCGAGTGGATCCGCTAATTCCTTATCCTCAAATCAGTCCCTCCCAAAGTATTGTTTCGACAAACAAAAAATAAATAGTTATAGGAGTAAAATTAGAAGGAGCAAAGGGAAACTCCCAGTTAATAAAATAAGAAAAAAGATAGGTCCCCCTTTTTTTTACATTTTGATTCTACGATAAAATTAAACAAAAGGATTTGCAAATAAAAGAGCTAATGCCACGACCAGTCCATAAATTGTTAAAGCTTCCATAAAAGCCAGACTAAGCAATAAAGTACCTCGTATTTTACCCTCTGCTTCTGGTTGTCTCGCAATACCTTCTACAGCTTGGCCCGCAGCAGTACCTTGACCAACCCCAGGTCCAATAGAAGCAAGCCCCACAGCCAATCCAGCAGCAATAACGGAAGCAGCAGAAATAAGTGGATTCATGGTAATTTCCTCGCAAAAAAAAAAAGAAATGGTTAATGATACAACCAACCAATGAATTACTACTTAATCTTTATCCACTTCTTTTTCTACTTTTACTATTTACTTTACTATACTACCTTTTTACTTACTTCTTTTTTTTTATTGATACTTATCACTAAAATCTATCGGGTCGAAGTAGCTAAAAACTCCAACAGAATATTACTTAATTTTAAGAACTACTTCCATATACTGTTTTTCCTTTCTTTCTACCCATGATGGAGTTTTATGTAAATAGATACATACGGTTTTAGCCATTGTGTTTTCTTGTTTAGAAACTCTTATATTCTTTCATTCAATTAACAATCACAGAAAAAATCGAAAAAGGACTGATATTTGAATCTATATAAATTCTAAATGAAGTGAGTTAGAAAAAAAGAGATAGGGATAATTCCTATCTAACTAGTAAATAACATATACTTTTTTTCTTACATAACGTAAACCACCTGCACTTTATTATTCTATTATTTATTATTCTATTAATATTAAATCGTATTCTGTACATATATCTAGTAGGACCCCCCACCCAATCCTTTTTTCTCTTAAAAACTCTGCAATATCATTTATCTTTCTTCATATATACAATACTACAATACATAATATTAGCTATTTTCATTTTCTTCTCCAGCCCTGTGGATTATATTGAACCCCGCATTGCTTTAATTGGGATAAGCTTAAAAAACTATTTCGAAAGTTAGTCAATGATGACCCTCCATGGATTCACCTATATAAGCCGCAGCCAAAGTTGAAAAAATAAGAGCTTGAATACCACTTGTAAATAATCCAAGAAACATGACAGGTATAGGAACTACTGAAGGCACTAAAGAAACAAGAACAACAACTACTAATTCATCAGCCAATATATTCCCGAAAAGTCGAAAACTAAGAGATAAAGGCTTTGTAAAATCTTCTAGGATATTAATTGGTAAAAGTATTGGAGTTGGTTGAATGTATTTACCGAAATATCCCAATCCTTTTTTGCTAAGACCCGCATAGAAATATGCCACTGACGTGGGTAAAGCTAAAGCAACAGTAGTATTTATATCATTCGTGGGCGCAGCTAACTCCCCATGAGGTAACTTTATGATTTTCCAAGGTAAAAGAGCACCTGACCAGTTAGAAACAAAAATAAATAGGAACATCGTTCCAATAAATGGAACCCAAGGACCATACTCCTCTCCAATCTGAGTTTTGCTCAAGTCTCGAATAAATTCAAGGACATATTCGAAGAAATTCTGCCCGTCGGTCGGAATGGTTTGTGGATTCCGAACAGCTATGATGGCTGAACCTAATAAAATAGCAATTACAACCCAAGAAGTGATAAGCACTTGGGCATGAATTTGTAAACCTCCTATTTCCCAATATAAATGTTGGCCTACTTCTACACCTGACATATCGTATAACCCTTTGAGTGTTTTAATGGAACATAGTATAACATTCATATTGCCCTATAATAGAAATCGAACTTAAAAAAGGAATTATTTTGATTCAACCATATCTTTCTCAATTCATCTACCTTCATTTATTAATAGGAATCATACATTATATTTGGAATACCAAGAAATTACATAAAAAAAAATACCAATCATTTTTTATTCAATATTCAAAACATAGTTCAAAAATGCAAACCAAAATAATAAACAATCAAAGAAATCCATGGAGTTCAACAAAAAGGAACTAATCTTCTTCTTCTTTTTCTTAACTATTAAATTATAAGATAATCAACCTTTTTTTATATAACTATTTCGGCCCTCCAAAATTGCGGATACTAATTTGGTAAGAATCAATCGAATCGATGCTATAGCATCATCGTTGGCCGGAATAGAAATATCTGCAAGATCTGGGTCACAATTTGTATCGATTAAACAAATCGTCGGAATGCCCAAAATGACACATTCTCGAAGAACCATATATTCTTCTTGCTGATCAACGATAATTACAATATCGGGCAATCCCGTCATATATTTGATCCCACCCAGATATGTTTGCAAGGTGGATAACTTTCTCTTCAACATTGCTGCATCTCCTTTTGGGAGACGGGCGAGTTTCCCCATTTTTTGTTCCGCTCTTAAGTCCCTGAACTTCTGAAGTCTTGTTTCTGTAGTAGACCAATTTGTTAACATACCACCAAGCCATTTTTTATTAACATAATGACATCGAGCCCTTATTGCTGCTGATGCTACTAAATCCGCTGCTTTATTTTTGGTGCCAACGATTAAGAAGTTTTTTCCCATACTTGCTGCATCAAAAACTAAATCGCAGGCTTCTGATAAAAAACGAGCAGTTATAGTAAGATTTGTAATATGAATACCTTTACGCTTTGCAGAGATGTAAGGAGCCATTCTAGGATTCCATTTCTTAGTACCATGACCAAAATGAACTCCTGCTTCCATCATCTCTTCCAAATTTATGTTCCAATATCGTCTTCCCATTTTGCCACACTTTCTCTTTTTTTTTTTTAGAGAGATTCAGTAACCTGTGAAATAAATAATTGTTCCGACGGAACCTTATACCAGGATTGACCATTGATCTACGACCAAAATCATGAATTTATTTTCATTCTTTATTTTTCGTTGATTACCAAATCCATAATCGGACCAGAGAATTCAAGTAAAAAGAATGAACCTCTTGTTAGGAATTACTAAATCATGTATCATGTAAATGATTGGTCTGATGTCCCATGGAAATAGTTCGGGACGCAAGAACAAATAAAATTCTCAAAATTCTCTATAGTGTAACAAAATATCTCTCATCTCCAATTCGAATAGATTCTTCCTTTTTATTTTCAAATGAATGTTTTTATCTTGCTTTGAACGATGTACTAATTTTTTGAATCCAGTACCAACCGGTATAATCCCCCCCAGAACAACGTTCTCTTTCAGCCCTTTCAACCAATCAATACGACCTCGTAGAGCAGCTTTTGCTAAAACTCGAGCAGTTTCTTGAAAACTCGCTTCGGATATGAAACTTTGAGTATTCAGAGATGACTTCGTTATTCCCAATAAGATTGCCCGATAACAGATCGCTTCGTCCAAAACACGCCCTGCTCGCTCTGCTCGCAACAATCCAATCAGTTCCCTAGGTGAAAACACATTAGACATTCCATCTTCTGAAACCAACACTTTTGATGTTACTTGACGTACAATAATCTCTATATGTCTATTATGGATCTGTACCCCCTGGGATCGATAAACCTTTTGGATCTTATTAACCAAAGAGATACGACTTTGTGCTATGGTTAGTTCAGCTCCAATCAAGAATCCCCAAGGTATCCCAAGAAGCCTTCGGCTACGTTCGTCCCAACCTTCAACTCTCTTTTTGAGGTTCATCGATATTGAATCAATTGAACGAACTTCTAAGATTTGTTCCACTTTTGGAAGACCTTGCGTGATATCGCCGGATCTCGATTTTTCATATATAAATGTAATTAATGTATCTCTTTCATAAAAGGTTTTCCCATAATGGCCATGAACAGTTGCTCCCGGAGTGACCAAATAGGGCTTAGCTGATCTTATAACTAAAGAGTCAACATGAACAATGAAAATTTTACCAGATTTTTTTATGCGTGATCCGTATTTCAATAGACATAAATTTTCACAAAGAAATAGGCCAAGGCTAATTATTGTCCATGCCTCTTCACAATAATCGTGATGGAGAAAACACCAATTAAAATGGAATAAATTCCAAATGATGTTACTACACGGATCGGGATTATAAATCCTACTATTTTCATCTAGGAAACAGTATTGAAATTGAAGTACTTGGAAAGTCTGTTGAAAATTGTCAAGTAACAAATAGTTCTTTAAAAAGATTTGATTATAAGTTATTAAATAGTAAGATAAACAAGGATTCGCTATTTTAAATACAGTAGTACCTAAGGGACCCAACAAATCCCTAATTGGATTCATGGGATCCAATTCTTTTGTCGCATTATTATATCTCGAAGTATTAAAGGGGCCAATTCGAGAACAATTGGATGATGACAAAATTCGGAAAGATTGGCATTCCTTATTTCGATTCAACAACGTACCAAGAGTTCCCTGATGTTGGGGAAATGATTGAGTCTTTGCCTTGGAATTAAAAGGATTTATATTGGTACGATCTAATCCAATATTGTAAATCAATCCTGAACTTGACGTATCATACTTTTTTACGGTATAAGAAATAGTGGACTTTACTAACTCAATTCTGATGAAATCACGAAGCAGATCATTTGCCCTTATTTCAACAAAGGAAGCATGAACCTCTTCTTTTATAAAACCCCTTTTTTCTTGGTCCCAATTCAATACTAAGCAAGCCCGAACTAATTGAATACTTGTGTGAGAAATTCCTCGAATTGACTTGCTATTTCCATAAAGTATATAATTGACAATTCGAAGTTGTACATTATCCTTTTCCTGCAAGAGATCCTGAGGAAAAAGTGTTGCTAAATTTATTCCATCGGATATTTCATATGGGACTACGGGCCGAACCAAAACAAAATACTTTTTTTTTATAGGTGTGATCCGTTGAACATAGATCCAATTTTTAAATTTTTTTGATCCCTTATAATTTTTATTTTCCATTCCTGGTGGTATCAAAATGCCGCCGTGCCTAGATATTTTATCCGCCTCTCCAGGAAAATGAATATCTCCAGAAAAAATTTTCAGTTCAATACTCCTTTTTTTTCTCTCCACTCGGACTAATCCACCTACTTGGCTTCTTGTATTTATATTTAAAGCAAGTCGTGTATCTACTCCAACGATACTATTGTTTCGGACCATTATGGGCGAAGATACGGGGAAGATATGCACTTCCTCGGGAATGAAAAAAAATCGATCTACTCTCATTTGCATTTGGTATTTCGGACTAAATTTTTTTGCTCCTCGATACTCAATCAAATTCTCTTTTTTTACGATTGAATCTACTTCGACAATCCCATATTTAGTAATTCCCGAACTGCTTCTTCTATATCGCGGATCATCAAAATAAGCAAGAATACTATTTTTACGTAAAATACCATTTATAGGTATTTTAATAGAAATACAAAAAGATCGTATTAGTTTCTTTTCTCGTTCTTGATCATATTGTAAGGGAATCACGAATCTATTTCTTCGCTTTTTCGCCAAGGAATCATCGGAATTCTCTTGACAAATAGAGGGATCTATGAGATTCCAATGACCATTGGATATGATTCGATAAGGTTTTGAATACTCAAAAATTTGCCCATCCTTTTTACTTTTACCAAAAAATTTATGTCTTACTTGATCATTAGTCAAATCAAAGATATTTCTTTCTTCGACAGAAAAAGAATTAGAATTCATTTGATCTTGATCCTTGTGGAGTGAAAAAGACACTATACTGGATCTGCATAGACCTCCTGCTAATATCCATAAATGACTTGTTTTTGGTACTAGATGAACATTACTATACGGATATTCGGGCGCATGATGCACATCAGTACTCCAGTGCATTTCTCCTTCTGACTCAGAATAAATATGTTTTAGAACCCTCTCCTTAAAACGAAAAGTGGACGTTCCGGCACGAATCTCGGCAATCACTTGTTCCGATTCTACATATTGATTATTTTGAACTAAAATCAAACTTTTTGTTGGAATATTAACATTATGTATAATATCTCGACTCTCAATAGTTACATACAAGTCTATAAAACATAGAAAAGCAGGATGCCCATGACGGGTACGTGTGGGATGAACCAAATACTCATCAAATTTTATTTTTCCATTAGAGGGAGCTCGTACATGTTCGCCAGTACCACCTGTGAATACTCCGCCCGTATGAAAAGTTCTTAATGTGAGTTGAGTCCCCGGTTCCCCAATTGATTGACCCGCAATAATGCCTACGGCTTCTCCCAACTCAACCAGATCACCATGAGTAGGGCTACGGCCATAACATAATTGGCAGATCCAAGAAGTACTCCTGCAATTAAAAGGGGTTCGAATATATATTGGGTGTGCTCGAAAGGTTATAAATCGATTGACAAGTCCAATTCCAATATCCTTATTTCGAGTGGCAATACATCGTAGACCAATATATATATCATCTGCTAATACACGACCAATTAGTGTTTGAACAAAAATTTTTTCCGTCATACCATTTTTGGGACTCACGTAAATACCTCGTATAGTACCACAATCCGTTCTACGTACAAGAATGTGGTGAACTACTTCAACAAGTCTACGCGTGAGGTATCCAGCATCTGATGTTCGTACAGCAGTATCTACAACTCCTTTGCGGGCTCCGTAGCAAGAAATTATATATTCTGTCAAAGAAAGCCCTTCTCGTAAATTGCTTTGAATGGGTAAATCAATCATTTGTCCTTGAGGATCCGACATTAATCCTCTCATACCTACTAATTGGTGTACTTGAGATACATTTCCTCTAGCACCCGAAAAGGACATTAGATGGACTGGATTAGAGGGATCAGTCATACGAAAATTAGGATTCATTTCTTGTCTCAAATATTCACTTGTAGCATACCATATCTCAATGGATTGACGTAATTTTTCTACCACGTGTACATTCCCATAATGATGGTTTTTCTCTAAAAGAAAACTTTGTTGTTCAGCGTCTTGGACTAACCATCCCTTAGAAGGTATTGTTAAAAGATCATCAATTCCTAATGAAATAGATGTAGCAGTGGCTCGCTGGAAACCCAAAGTCTTCACTTGATCCAGGATATGTGATGTATATGCCATTCCGAAATGATCTATTAATCTGCTAATAAGTCGTTTAATAGCAGTTCCATCTATCACCTTATTGTGAAAGGCCAGATCGGCCCGTTCTGCCATAAGGACCTCCATATTCTGCTGAGTAAGATTCCACAATGGGCCTGAGTCAGTGATTCGAAAACTTCCTTTCCTTAATCCTGATTCACACAGAAATTCAGAAATTTTGATACCAGTTAAATTGGGGAGACCCGAATTCCTGCGAGTATGGGCATCACTAATAGAATTTATTTTTATAGAGCGTATGAGTTACATAGCCTATGAGTAGGCACGGCAAAACCCCTGTATGGCTTCTTCTATTTCTCGATAAAAAGAAAGATGACCCACAGTAGTTCGAATATATATACAACGAATTTCTCTTTTTATACTTCCCACTATTCGATAGTGTTTATAAATCTCATTAGAATTACCAAAAGATTCATATTGAACTTCGATGGGAACTTCTCTTGAGCCAACGACGCGTTGATCTAATCTCCACCGAAGCCACAAAGGACTATCTAAAAGGATTCGTTTACGCCGATAAGCCCCAAGTGCATCATAAGAACTATAAAAAGACGGCTCTTTTGTATACTTACAGTCATTATTGTCAACAGCTTCCTTTTTATAGTTTACCCAATTAGAATTATATTGATTATACCTATTTGTACAAATACCCCGGGGGTTCCCGATCGTTAATACATAGAGCCCAATAAGCATATCTTGAGTTGGTAGGGAAACGGGATCCCCAATAGCTGGAGACAAGAGATTAATATGAGAAAACATAAGTAAACGAGCTTCCGCTTGAGCTTCCAAAGATAAAGGTACGTGAACAGCCATTTGATCCCCATCAAAGTCTGCATTGAAGCCCTTACAAACTAATGGGTGTAAACAAATAGCGCGCCCTTCCACTAAAATGGGTTGGAACGCCTGTATGCCTAATCTATGGAGGG